ATGCGTTGACTTTTTTCGACAAACCACAAAGATATTGGAACTTTATACATCTTTTTAGGTATATGATGTGGATTAGTGGGTACAGGGTTAAGACTCTTAATTCGTTTTGAACTAGGAACGGCCGGAGCATTTCTAGGTGATGATCACTTCTATAATGTGATTGTTACGGCTCATGCTTTTGTAATAATTTTTTTTATGGTAATACCATTAATAATTGGAGGTTTTGGAAACTGAATAGTTCCATTATTAATTGGGGCTCCAGATATGAGGTTTCCTCGGATAAATAATATAAGATTTTGGTTACTTCCCCCTTCCTTTATTTTATTACTGTGTTCTACTTTAATAGAAGGAGGAGCTGGAACAGGTTGAACTGTATATCCACCTCTTTCTGGGCCTGTTGCTCATGGAGGAACATCAGTAGATCTAGCAATTTTTTCACTTCATCTAGCTGGTGCTTCTTCTCTTTTAGGGGCAATTAATTTTATTACTACAATTTTCAATATGCGTTCCACGGCAATAACAATAGAACGTTTAAGATTATTTGTATGATCGGTGTTGGTAACTGCTTTTCTTTTACTTTTATCACTTCCTGTACTAGCAGGGGCAATTACTATGCTTTTAACAGACCGAAATTTCAATACTAGATTTTTTGATCCCGCAGGAGGTGGTGATCCTATTTTGTACCAACATCTCTTTTGATTTTTTGGTCATCCAGAAGTATATATTCTTATTCTTCCTGGATTTGGTATAATTTCTCATATTCTTAGTAATTTTACTTTAAAACCAGCCTTCGGAACTCTAGGAATGATTTATGCTATAATTTCAATTGGTATTCTAGGGTTTATTGTATGAGCTCATCATATATTTACAGTTGGAATAGACGTAGATACTCGTGCTTATTTTACTGCGGCTACTATGGTAATTGCGGTTCCTACAGGAATTAAGGTATTTAGATGGCTAATAACTCTTTATGGGAGTCGTAGTCCTTTTGATGCTTCTATGTACTGGGTATTAGGATTTATTTTCTTATTCACTTTAGGGGGTTTAACTGGAATTGTTCTTTCTAACTCTTCATTAGATATTGTTCTACATGATACTTATTATGTGGTAGCTCACTTTCATTATGTTTTATCTATAGGAGCTGTATTCGCCATTTTTGGAGGATTTGTATACTGGTTCCCATTAATAACAGGTTTAACGTTACATGAACGATGAGCTAAATCACATTTTCTGGTGATGTTTTGTGCAGTAAATTTAACTTTTTTTCCTCAACATTTCTTAGGATTAGCAGGTATACCACGTCGATATTCAGACTACCCTGATGCCTATTTTAAATGAAATCAGGTATCCTCATTTGGGTCCTTATTTTCAATTTTCGCGGTGTTAATATTCATTTTTATTTTATGGGAAGCATTGGTTAGACAACGGGGTGTTTTATTTACAAAAGCCCCTTCGATTTCCCGAGAATGAGAAGAAGTTCTTCCTCTTGATTTTCATAGTAATACTGAGTGTTCAGTAACAGCTAGAAATTAGAACTAGTGTAAGAGAAGTATAATTTTTACATTTCAGTTACATTGAAAAAATTCTTAGTTTAAGACTCTTATATTTCTAAAAGATGTTATAATAAAAAACATTTTTAATAGATGGTACATACTTGGAATTTTAAAAGATAAATTGTTCCGTAGTTCTTACCTTTGGTATAATGGCTGTACAAAAATTAAGATTGAATTATAATTCCCGAACTAAGAAGAACTATTTGATAACTTGTTTTAGCATACAAAAGTTATGTGGAAATATGGCTTATAGATTATCAAATAGGAGCGAAAAACTTTCAATTCTTAAGATATCTGGAAATTTCAGAAAAGCATGTAGTGCTGAAAAGTTAGACATAAAGCTATGAGGTTTTTTGTAAACAAAAACTTAAATAATTTTTTTCAATTCTTTATAATTAATCTTAAAGAGATTTTATTATTTAAAATTATTATTTTTTTTAGTATTTTGTATATTATGAAATTAGTCCAAATTATTTATTTCTGGAGAAAATAATGTATAGATGAGTAGTAAATTAAGGTATTTTTTCTAAGCTTATAGAAAGATCTTAAGTGTTTTCTTTAAATTAGTTAAAAGGAACTCGGCAAATATAAGCTTCGACTGTTTAACAAAAACATAGCCTTTAGAGAGGATTAAAGGTTATACCTGCCCAATGTCATAATTAATGGCCGCGGTACTTTGACCGTGCTAAGGTAGCACAATCAATTGGCCCTTAATTAGGGTCAGGTATGAATGGAGTTACGGGGCTTAGCTGTCTCTAAACTATTTAATTGAAGTTGCTGTATAGGTGAAAAAGCCTATATTAAGAAAAAAGACGAGAAGACCCTTAGAGTTTTACTTAAGAAAGAATTATTTCTTCACTAGTTTTGTTGGGGCAACATAGGAGAAGAATTAAACCTCCTAAAGCATATAAACCGATGTTTTTAAATATGAATAAACTACCTTAGGGATAACAGCATAATTTTAAAAATAAGTTTGTGACCTCGATGTTGGACTAGGAAACTTAAGGGCTAGCCGCCCTTTGGTAAGGTTCTGTTCGAACTATAATTCCTACATGATCTGAGTTCAGACCGGCGTGAGCCAGGTCAGATTCTATCTTTTTACTTAAAAATTTAGTACGAAAGGACCAGTTTTTAATATGCTTTATATAACTTGACTTGGCAGAAAAATGCAATTGATTTAGATTCAATCTATAATATTAAGATATTAGTCGGTTTTGTACTTTATTTAGAAGATTTGGTTTGCAACTAAAAAGAAGATTTTATATCTCAAAACCACATATTCAAAAAGAGTTTGGAAGAACACTAACTTTGGGAGTTAGAGGATAGTATATATTACTATTTTTGAATTGTTTTTGATTTCTTGATTCTGTATATCGCTTTTTTTTTGTTTTCCTTTATTTAAAAACCCTATTAGTCTGGCAGCTATAGTAGTCGGTATTAGGTTATTTTTGGTTAGTATAATATCTCTTTATTCTAGGTTTTGGTTCTCTTATGTTCTTTTTTTAGTTTATGTAGGBGGRTTATTGGKAATATTTATTTACATTTGTCTTGTAAGGAGAAATTATCCTTTCAAATTTAGGGTTAATGGCTTTATTTGTGCGTTAGTAGTCTCTTTTATCGGGAGAATTTTTGGAAGAAATGTCTTAGTAGGAAATTTCTTAGGTTTTAGGGCTTGAACAAACGGGAGAAGTTTACTAGAAAAGAGAAATATTTCTATTTTTTTATTTTTAGCTGTATTACTATTAACTATATTACTAGTGGTAGTTCGAATTTCTGGAGCAGGGTGTTTCAGGGTAGGTGGTAATGAAAAGAGTTAAAAGTTTAAAATTTTCTTTATTATTGTTTAGGTATTGTTTCGTTATACTAGTTAGTGTATATGGTTTAATAAAGCTAAACAGAAGCACAATTCTCGAGCTTAGATTATTTGATCTCTCTTCTTCTAACTTTTCTTTTATATTAATTTTTGATAAAGTGAGAATCAGTTTTAGTATAGTTGTTACATTGATTTCTGGGAGTGTTTTTATGTTTTCACACAAATATATAGAAGAAGATCCTTTTTCGGGCCGGTTTATTTGAATTTTGTTATCCTTTGTTGTGTCTATAAACCTACTTATTTTTTCCGGTTCGATTTTTTTCTTACTTCTTGGGTGAGATGGTCTAGGTATTACTTCGTTTGCTTTGATTATTTACTATGAAAGAAAAGAATCTCAAATGGCAGGTTTCCAAACTCTAATAATTAATCGTATTGGAGATGTTATTATTGTTCTAAGTATATTTTTATTTATAAGAGAAGGGCAGTTTAGCTTTTTTTCAATAAGTGATAAAATATTTTATTCTTCTGGTGTTATCATATTATTATGTACAGCTGCTTTAACAAAAAGGGCTCAGGTTCCATTTAGATCATGGTTACCAGCAGCCATAGCTGCCCCTACCCCTGTAAGTGCATTAGTTCATTCTTCAACTCTAGTAACTGCTGGTATTTTCTTAATTATTCGTTTAAGTTTTAGACTTAATTTAAGGCAAAGAATCTGTTCTCTTTTACTATTATGTGGGTCAGTGACTTGCCTATTAGGTGGATGGGCAGCTACTTATGAAAATGATATTAAAAAAATTATTGCTCTGTCGACCTTAAGGCAATTAGGTGTAATAGTTTTTAGACTTGGGATGAATCTTCCTTCTTTAGCTTTATTTCATCTATATACTCATGCTTTATTTAAGGCCTTATTATTTTTGGCTGCGGGTCATATTCTTATAGTAACTTTTGGGGTCCAAGATATTCGTATAATAGGAGGAGTTGGTGTTATAATGCCAACTACTTCCGTAATGTTTAATATTAGTAGACTTTGTTTAGTAGGTGCTCCTTTTATAAGAGCTTTTTACTCAAAACATATAATCCTGGAGAAAATATTTATAAACCCTATTAATCTATTTAGGGTAATTACAATAATAATTGCAACAATATTTACGGCTAAATATGTTGTACGTACTTTAAAAGCAGTTTCTTGAGATAAAACAGGTATTTCTCTTTTAATAAGTTGTTCAAATATTTATACCACATTTCCTGTTTTTCTTCTTTCTTTAGGGGCGATTACAGGGGGGAAGTTGATTTTAAGGTTAGAAATCTCAAGGTTTGAAATAGCTTTTTTACCTAGAATGGAAAGATCCTTAATCAACTTTGTTACTGTTGGAGGAATTATTTATGGAATTGTGGAAAATGGTCAAAGTAAAAAAAGATTCTTGTTATCAACATTATTTTTTTTGACTCCTTTAGTCTATGGATCTACAAAACCTTTTAGCTCTTGAATAAGAAAGATAAAATATTTAGATAGTGGGTGAATTGAACCTTATTATGCTATAAAAAAAAGTCTTTTTTGGTCTGGATCATATTTTACACAAGAAGGAAATTGACCAGATTCCCGGTTAATCCTATCGTCCTTTTTTTCTGTAATAATTATTTTAAGTGGTTTATTATTTAGTGTCTAGAATTTTAACTTGTTTATGTGTTTTATTGGCAGTAGCTTTTTTTACCCTGTTGGAACGGAAAGTTTTAGGTTATGTTCAACTACGAAAAGGGCCTAACAAAGTCGGGATTTGAGGTATTATTCAGCCTTTTGCTGATGCAATTAAGCTTTTTACCAAAGAAAAGATTATACCATATGGAAGTAATCAATACATATTTCTATTTGCTCCTTTTCTTAGATTAATCCTTGGTTTGAGTTTATGACATTTGTATCCGAGCTCTTGAAGTAATAATTTTGTTGCTTGGGGCTTATTATTATTTTTTTGTATTACCTCATTAAATGTATATGGTACAATGTTAGCTGGGTGAGCTTCAAATTCAAAATATGCTTTTTTAGGGGCTTTACGGGCTTCTGCTCAAACAATTTCTTATGAGGTAAGTATACTCTTACTACTATTATTTAGGGCTTTCATATTATGTTCTTGTTCATGAGATGAAGTAAAAAAACTAGGTTTTCCGGTAATATTTTTATTAATTCCGATAGTGGCAGTGTGATTTACGAGGACTGTGGCAGAAACTAACCGAGCCCCTTTTGATTTTGCAGAAGGTGAATCTGAGTTAGTATCAGGTTTTAATGTCGAATTTGGTGGAGGAGTCTTTGCTATATTATTTCTAGCAGAGTATGCAAGGATTCTTTTTATATCAATAACAACAACAGTTTGATTTTTCTCATCAAAAATTTTTCCTAATTTAACATTCTCTTTGGAAATTTTAGTTGTAGCAATTTTATTTTTATTAGTTCGAGGGGCTTATCCCCGTTTTCGGTATGATTTATTAATAATATTATGTTGAAAGTCTTTTTTACCCTTTTCTCTATGTGCCCTTTGTATGATTTCTTTAGCAACTTTAATTTAAGCAATTTTGGTGGCTGAATCTTAGGCGATAAATTGTAAATTTATTTATGACTGTAATGTCCCACCCGAAAAGAGCTATAGGTTAAAAAAACCAGTGGCCTTCAAAGCCAAAAATGAATTACTCTAGCTTTGGTGTTTTTAATAAAAGTTTCTTGGTTAGGGGTAGGGATAGCATTCTTTACTTTTGCTAAATTAAATATGCATATTCTTATCTTATTAATTAGATTAGAAGCTTTAATATTAAGTCTTTTAATTTTTTTATTCAGATTTTCTCTTGTATACGGAGCCGGGGTTTACTTCTTTCTTGTTCTCTTAACTTTGGCGGCCTGTGAGGCCGCCTTAGGATTAGGTTTACTAGTTAGAATTTTACGTATTCGGGGAAACGATCAAGTAATATCAATAACTTCACTAAAATTTTATGCATAAATCACGTTTAGCAGAACCTTTACTAGGGCTTCCAAGACCAATAAGGTTTTCCATTTGGTGAAATGGAGGATCAATCTTGGGTTTGTTACTAGGTTTACAAATTTTGACCGGATTATTTTTATCTATACATTATACAGCAGATATAACAAATACTTTCGCTTCAGTAATTCATATTATACGTGATGTTCCAGCCGGTTGGCTTTTTCGGAATCTTCACGCTAATGGGGCCTCTTTATTTTTTCTCTTTTTATATATACATATAGGTCGTGGATTATATTACCAAAGTTACATTACACAACCTCATACATGGATAGTAGGGGTTACTATCTTTCTTGCAAGAGGTGGAACCGCATTTTTAGGTTATGTATTACCTTGAGGACAAATATCTCTCTGAGGTGCCACAGTAATTACTAATCTTGTGTCTGCCGTTCCCTATCTTGGGACATATATTGTTGAATGAATTTGAGGAGGGTTTTCGGTTGGTCAGTCTACCCTTAATCGGTTTTACTCTCTTCATTTTATTCTACCTTTTTTAGTAGGTGCCCTTAGAGGATTACATATTCTTTTTTTACATGAAAAAGGGTCTACTAATCCATTAGGAGAAATAAATCATGTAAGAAAAGTTCCTTTTCATCCTTATTATACTTGAAAGGACATTGTTGGGTTTGTGATTGTGTTAGCAATATTAGTTCTTTTAGGGTTTTTCTTCCCTACTCTTTTAGGAGACCCTGAAAATTTTAATCATGCGAGTCCTATAGTTACTCCGGTCCATATTCAACCTGAATGATATTTCTTGTTTGCTTATGCTATTTTACGGTCAATTCCTAGAAAACTAGGAGGGGTAGTCGCGCTAGTAGCTTCAATAACAATTTTATATTTTTTACCTTTAAGGGCTCTATATGGGAAAATTGTACCAGCATCATTTACACCTCCTTATCAAGTTTGTTTTTGAGTTTTGGTAGTTTCGTTTTTACTACTAACATGGTTAGGAGCTTGTCCAATTGAGGAACCTTATGCTACTTTAGCTATTCCGGTTAGAATTATATATTTTCTATCATTTGTTCTGTTAACAGGGATACCAGCCATTTGAAGAAAACTATTAGAATTTTAGTTTAGTTTTAAATTAAAACAATAGCTTGTCGAGCTCTAAATACAAATTAAACTTTGTAACTAAAAACAAATAGCTTAAATTTAAAGCACTACACTGAAGCTGTAATTATAGGTTATACACCTTTTGTTTATATGAGATTTTGAGGACAACTCAGGTTAATTGATGCTGCTTCTCCCTTACAAAGTGAAATATTTTTATTTCATGACCATGCTATAGTATTACTTTTAGGTATTTTTGTTTTTGTAGCAACATTAGGATGTAAATTAGTTATAAATTCTTTAACGTCTCGAACAATATTTGAGGCTCAACGATTGGAAACGGTATGGACAATTGTCCCAGCTTTACTTTTGATTTGGTTAGCTTTACCTTCATTACGATTACTATATTTATTAGATGAACGAAGAAATAGTGGTATTATTTTAAAAGCCACTGGACACCAGTGATACTGAAGCTACGAAATTCCTTTTTCGGATAAAGGAAGATTTGATTCATATATAGTTCCTGAAAATGACTTAAACGAAGGGGATTTCCGACTCTTAGAAGTTGATAATCGAACTGTAGTTCCCTACGGAATAGAAACAACAGTAATTGCAACATCCGCGGATGTTTTACATGCTTGAACTCTTCCCGCTATAGGGGTTAAAATGGACGCTGTACCTGGACGACTAAACAGAATAAGAATGTTTGTAGAAAAGCCTGGGGTATTTTATGGGCAATGTTCTGAAATTTGTGGGGCTAATCACTCATTTATACCTATTGTGGTGGAAACTATAGGCTTAGAAGATTTTTGTAGATTAGAATTTTAATATTCTAAGAAGTATATTTGTACATTTGTTTTCCAAACAGAAAGACTATAAAGAAATAGCTTAGAAAAGTAAAGGTTAGTTTAATTTTAAAACCTTGGTCTGTGATCCCAAAAATAATTTTTGAGAAATTACCTTTAGGGCTGTAGTTTAATAAAATAGTAAGTTGCAAACTTGACGTTAGGGGAAAGCCCTCAGCTCCGGACTATCGTTGTATTGTGTCCATTACCTATCTTTTAGATTTTTATCCTCCTAGAGAATCAAAATCTCTCGTGCCTTTACACCAAAAAGATATACTTTATGAAAGACCAAGAGGTCATGATAAGCTCTTAAGGCTTAGGCATTTATTCTGCCATTTCATATTACATTATTTTATAATAAATGGTTGAAAGTGTTTTTCAGAGTTTTGTGATAAGCCTTTTGTAGAGCTAATAAAGGGGGCACCTTTTCTAAAACTACAAACTAAAAGGAGATAAGAAGATAAAATTATGAAGAATATTAAAAATCCTAGTATGGGACTTAATTGAGGCATTAGAGAAGGCACACCCTAGTTGTGCTATAATTTGAGTAACAGTCAAATGCTCCAATAGCTTCCTCTCCTAAATTAAGATGGGTGTTCTTCTCCATATAATTTAACTAATAAAGAGAATACATACGCCTGAATTGTACAAACAAATACTTCAAATATATTATACCCAATATGTGCTACAAAAATAAACCCTACGGTGTAAATCGTGGCAGAAGCTAAAGATCTTGCAATCAAGCCTATAATAATGTGTCCAGCACTAATATTGGCAATAATCCGAATTGTTAGTGTTAATGGACGAATTAAAATTCTAGCTGTTTCAATAACAACTAAAAAGGGAATAAAACCCCCGGGAGCTCCAGCGGGAGCAAAATGTGCCGCTGATTCCACAGGAAATTTTACTCATCCGGAAAAAATAAGTAGGCTCCAGAACACCAAGGCCAAGGACGCTGAAATTCAAATATTCCTTGTAGGTCCATAAACAAATGGAATTAAACCTAAAAAGTTTATTAAAAGTAAATATATTATTAGAGCGTATAATATTAAAGTAAAAGTAGGTAAGGCTTTTTGACGGGTTTCTCTATTAGTTGAAATAACCGACAATAAAGTTTTTGAGTAGCTATGTGTTCACGAATTTGTTATAATAAATATTGAAGAAAAAAAAATAGGAATTATTCATATTAATACCGAGAGTTTACCTGCTTGTATACAATCCAATGAAGAAAATAAATCTGACATCATTTACCTGAGAGATAGTTCTCAAAGCTAAGGCCGAAACTTAGTGCAAATATTCGCTTTCAAGTATATATCTTTAGAATATAAATTCAATTTCACCTTGAAAAAGTGATGTGATAATTTCACCATAAAGACAGGTACACCTTCCGGTACACCTACTGTGTTACGACTTATTTCATTTTTCAACGAAAGTGACGGGCGATTTGTGCACAGATAGTGGAGAAATTCAATTAACGTTCTTTTTAATATTTTACTTTCAAGTCCAGTTTCATTCCTTTAATTAAGAGAAAATCCAAAGAAATATTTCTATTGTAACTCACCTAGAGCTTCTACATTGGCTGCATCATAACCTGTCTTTTTGTGAGGATCACATTTTGGGTTCATCTTTAAATGAATACTGAAGACGGCGATATTCAAACTATAAGTAGAAGTAGAGTTCCTTGAGGGTTATCATTTATTTGGCAAGTTCCCCTGAAATTTCTAGCTACCGCCATGTAATTTAAGTTTTAACTCTTTAGTCATAGTGCTTAGGCGGGAAAATTAAACTCTATATAGCAGGGTATCTAATCCTGGTTTATTTACAGAGCTTTAGCAAATGTATAGAATTATGGAATTGTGCATTTATCTCCATAGTTCTATTTCACCAGACGTATTAGGAGATTCTTGTTCTTAAGCTAACCTGAGAGAGTTAACTCAATTGTAAGGTGTGACCGCGACTGCTGGCACCTTATTGGTCCAGTTTTTTAGGCTAAATTAAATTACTATTTCTAGTATAGTTTAATGTTTCTTGCTGGGTTTAAAAAAAAATTTGACACCAAAATTACCATACTTAAGTTTAACCTAGGCTAACTCTTAATCAATACAAAGTTTTAAATAGAGGATAGAGTCCATTGTTGGGTTATGAGCCCAATAGCTTAGTTTAGCTTACCTATTTATGTACTAAATCAATCAAGAGCCCCTTCGTTCCACTCATGAAATATTCCAAATAGCAAAATTAATAAGAATATTACAAGAGCTCTTGTTGCTAATAAAGATACATTAGTAGAAAATAGTCTTAAGACCGGAAATAAAAGGGCAATTTCAACATCAAAAATTAAGAATAATACTACTAATAAGAAAAAACGGGTGGAAAAAGGTGACCGTATTTCTCTTAAAGGGTCAAAACCACACTCGAATGCAGTTAGCTTCTCACTAAAATCCGAATAACTAATATAGTTGGTAATATAGTATACAACAATAAGTGCTGAGCAGAGCAAAACAAGGAAAGTTACAATTAAGATAAACATAGGGTTTTTGTTGAGAAATTCTTTTCTCCAAAAAGGTTTTCAAAACCTCTATATAACAAAAAATTTAATGGGGATTAGAAACTTAGGCTGCTAACTTGAGTTCGGGAGAAAGTCTTGTCTTCCATCCTCATATGATTATTGAACTTATTTTTTTGATTAGGTCCATATTTATTTTTCTTAATTGAAGAGGTGTAATACTTACTCTAGGAATATCAGTTATAGTAGGATTAATAAATCTAAACCACATTTTTGTTAGTAGTTTAGATAATTTTTCTTTAACCTCTAGTATTTCTAGTTTGTTAGTATTTCTGAGCTGTTTATTGTGCTTTTTATCTTTAATTGCTACTCCGGAAGAAAAACTATCTCAAATATACATATTATCAATTATTTCCCTATCTCTAGCATTAGTTTTAGCATTTTCATCCTCCAATTTAATAATATTTTATGTATTTTTTGAGGTTTCTTTAATTCCCACATTGGTTTTAATTATTGGTTGAGGCTACCAACCTGAACGACTTCAGGCTGGCTCTTATATAATGCTTTATACGGTAGGAGCTTCTTTACCTCTTCTAGTAATTATTCTTTGACATTGTTGACGGATATCAAGCATAGAAATTTCTATTTTACATTTATCCAGTCCAATTATAAGAGGAATACTTGGTATTATTATTTATGGGGCCTTTTTAGTCAAATTACCAATGTACGGGGTTCATTTATGGTTGCCAAAAGCTCATGTTGAAGCTCCCTTAGCTGGTTCTATAATTTTAGCAGGAATCTTACTAAAATTAGGGGGATATGGTATAATTCAGATAAATTTTTGTTTTAATATAAAACTTGACTGATATACTATAATTATTATTATAGTAAGGATGTGAGGTGGGTTTCTTGCTACAATAATATGTTTTCGTCAAATAGATGTAAAATCACTGGTTGCATATTCCTCTGTAGGACATATAAGTATTGTATCCGCAGGGATTTTGCTCGATACTTCTTGGGGTGTATTAAGTGCAGTTATTACAATAGTAGCCCATGGATTTTCATCTAGGGCTATATTTTGCTTAGCATATTTTTCCTATCAAAAAAGCCATACCCGAAACCTTCCTTACATGAAAGGAATACTTCAAGTATACCCTATTTTAAGAATACTTTGATTTATTTTTTGTTGTATTAACATGGCATGTCCCCCCACATTAAATTTAGTTGGTGAGATGGCCATTGTTCCCACTTTATGAAGTTATAGTTTCTGAGTAGCTGGAGTAATAGGTTTAATAGTATTTTTTAGAGCTGGGTATAATATGTACTTATATGCTTCATTAAATCATGGTTCTTTTTCTCATTATTTTTTAGGTGGGATTCCCTTGAAGAGAATATGTTATATTACTACTTTTGCACATATATTTCCATTAATTCTTGTTCTTAAGTTTAATTTATTTAGTGCTTTTTTGATGTTAATACAAGGTCACTTAAATTAGAACATCATATCTAGAAAATATTTAATTTATCTCTGAGTTACAAAGTCAGTGCTTTATGTTTAAGCTATTCTAGAATGAACCTCATCAATAAATTCTAACATATAAAAATAACCATACGACGTCAACAAAATGTCAGTATCAGGCCGCTGCAATAAACCCTAGATGGTGATTTTTATCAAAATGTAGAGCTAGTATACGGAAGAAACAAACAGTTAAAAATGTGGCTCCCACTATAACATGTAACCCATGAAAACCTGTTGCAATGAAGAAAGTGGATCCATAAACTCTATCAGCAATAGTAAAAGCTGTTTCGTTATATTCTCCATACTGAAGTCACAAAAAATAAAAACCTAGGGATAAGGTTAAAAATAAACCTTGAAGGGCTCTTTGTTTGGCTCCTTTTTCTAGGCTGTGATGGGTTCAAGTAACTCTTACTCCCGAAAGTAAAAGCACAGAGGTATTTAGCAGAGGTACTTGAAATGGTGATAAAGTTGTAATACCTACAGGAGGTCAGACAGATCCTAGTTCTAGAGTGGGGGCTAGTCTGCTATGAAAATAAGCTCAAAAGAAAGAGAAGAAGAAACAAACTTCAGATACAATAAACAAAATGAATCCTGCTTTTAAACCAGAAATTACATATGAAGTATGGTGTCCTTGAAAGGTTGCCTCTCGTATAACATCTCGTCATCACAAATAGCAAATAAAGCAGGTTGCGACTCCACCTAAAGATAGTAAAATGTAGTCTCCAGTCCGGATATAGTAAATTAAACCAGTGGGTATACATAAAACTGCAAAAGAAACAAGAATAGGTCAAGGACTATATTCAACTAGATGAAAAGGTTGTTTCATATTAGGAATGAATTAAGGATTTTTAACCATTTATTTTGATTTAAGAAATAAATGAGGGTAGGCGCCGGCAGAACGGGTACCATTGATGTTGGTAAGCATGGGACAAAGGTCTCTCTACCTTGTGTCTTCTGGAAATTTATTATTCTTAGCTTTTTTATTACTAGGGCCATTCGTAAGAATTTCTTCTTCCAGTTGGGTGATGTGCTGAGTCGGATTGGAAATAAGTTTTTTGGGATTGGTCCCTTTATTATTAAGAGATAGTGAATATATATCATTAAGAAAAGAATCTAGGATTAAGTACTTTTGTATTCAGGCTCTTGGAAGAGGATTATTAATACTTGGAGGGATAATATATTACATAAATCTTTCTTCTTTTTGGTTTTGAGATTTATTGTTTATAATTAGCTTGTTCATAAAATTAGGTGTTTTTCCTATACATTTTTGGGTCCCAAGAGTAATTGCTGGGCTAGATTGAGGACCTATTCTTTTAATATTAACTTGGCAAAAAATTGCACCTTTTGCCTTCTTGGTGAATGTTGTGGAGAATAGTTCATGATTAGCCACATTAGTGCTGGTGCTTGGAGGGCTGAGGACATTAGTTGGAGCTATAATTGGTTTAAACCAAACGTCAGTTCGAGCAATATTAGGTGGATCTTCTATTGCCCATGCAGGCTGAAGTTGCCTAGGGGTAATTTTTGGAGGTCTTTGGGTATATTTTTTAATTTATTGTTTGAGGTTTATATTACTGATGATGTTCTTTAGCCTAGGAGAGGAAATAATAATTAGATTCGGGATTTTAAGATTAAGAGGATTACCTCCTTTTATTATATTTATTGGAAAATGAACAATTTTGAAAAATTTTTTATATGGTGATTATACATGAATATTTTTGGTTCTACCTCTCTTTAGAACCCTCCTTAGTCTTTCTTTTTATCTAAAGTTTTTTTATTCATATTACATAAGATCTGCTATTAAAAATAGAATGGGAAAATATTTTGATATTTGTGCACTTATTATGTTTGTCCTAAGAGGGGTTTTATACTTATTTTTTGTGTAGTTTTGGTGACCGAGTAGAAGGTGAGAGATTTTTAATCTTTTTACAGGGTTAGCCCTCCAAGATAT